GTTAAGCACTCCGCCTGAAAAGTATAATCGCAAGATTGAAATTCAAAGGAATTGACGGGAGTCTACACAAGCGGTGGAGCATGTGGTTTAATTCGATAATACGCGCAGAACCTTACCAACTCTTGCTAATTTTTATATAAAAATTTATATAAAAAACAGGCGTTGCATGGCTGTCGTCAGCTCGTGTTGTGAAATGTTTGGTTAAATCCCTTAACGAGCGCAACCCCTATTGTTAGTTACTAATTTATTATAAAATATTAAAAGTACTCTAACAAAAAGATTAATGATAGGTTAATGGAAGGTGGGGATGACGTCAAGTCTTCATGGCCCTTATGAGTTGGGCTACACACGTGCTACAATGATAATCACAATGAGAGGCAATAATGATAAAAGTTGGAGCAAATCTTTAAAAATTATCTTAGTTCGGATTAAGGGCTGAAACTCGCCCTTATGAAGTTGGAATCGCTAGTAATCGCAGAACAGCATGCTGCGGTGAATATGTTACTGGACTTTGTACACACCGCCCGTCACATCAGGGAAGTTGATTATTTTTAAAATGATTCTTAATTATTTATTATAATTAAATAATTATTTAATTATAATAATTTATAATATATATTAAATAAATTAAAATTCCTAAAAAGTAATTAGTAACTTTGATGAAGTCGTAACAAGGTAGTCGTAGGGGAACCTGTGTCTGGAAGAGATCTTTAAAACATTCTTAAATTAATTTTTAAAATTAAAGGAAAATAGTTTAATTGGTAAAATCATAGTCTCCAAAATTATTGTTATGGGTTCAAGTCCCATTTTTCCTGTTTTATATTTAAATAAAATATTATAAATCAAAAAAATTTTATAAAATCTGAAATTAATTAAATTCAAGTCATAAAAATAAAATTTTATTTAAAATACTTTTTAACAAAAGGGAATTTAAATTTAGATTTATAATATTTTATTTAAATATAAAAATTATTATTATATTAATAAAAAAAAATTACAAATTGAAACAACATTTAATTATTTTGGTACCGAATTTTACGATTCAAATAATATTTTTGAAGTTTTACGCTATATATTAAGAATTTATTTAAATATTGCTTCTAATAAATATAATCTAATTACTGTCAATTTTAATATAATAATTATAGTTAAATAGTTTAAGGGTATATAAATTATCAGGTATTTTTTTAGATTTATTTAATAAAAATAAATTTATAAATTATGAAAAATAAAGAAAAAGAGGTACAAAAAAAAATAATTTAAGTTAATAGTAATAGTTAATAAACTTTTTTAACATATCTTCAATAGAATTCTTGAAGGAAAAAGTTTTAAAACAATTAAAGTTAAAAATAAAACATATTGAATATTATTTAATTGGAGAAGAAAAACATGCAGATAAAGATAATGACATTACTTGTTAAAAATGAAAAATTATTAAAATCTGAAGAACATTTATTTAGTGTGTGTAGAAGAGGATTTAGATAAAACAAGAAATGTTTTATATGAATGTTATATGGATATAGTTGTAAAAAGAGGTAGAACTCTTTTGAAAAATTTAACATAATTTAATGAATATAAAATTAGACAAGAATCGATGAAAATACAAAAAGAAAATGTATTTTCAATAGAAGATTTTGATAAATTATCTACACAAAAAATGAAAAATTAAATTATAATTTTAATAATATATTAAATACGATAAATATTTTATAATTTTTACAAGATGCAGATATTTAAATATTTATTTAAAATTTATAAATTCTTTATTCTTTAAGAAGAAGTATTTTAATTTAAAAATACTTTAACAATATTTTTTTCTATTATGTTATTATTAACTTTAATTTTTTTACCTTTTTTAGGTTCAGTATCCGCTGGATTATTTGGGTTTTATATTGGACGTAAAGGTTCAGTATTTATAACTACATTAACAACTTTTTTAAGTTGTCTTTTTTCATTAATTATTATTTATAATTCAATAACAAATGAATATGAATATATTATTTATATTTCAAATTGGATTAGTAGTGGTTTATTTAATTGTAATTGGTGTTTTTTATTTGATAGTTTAACTATGGTTATGCTTGTTGTTGTAACAAGTATTTCAACATTAGTTCATTTATATTCTTCACAATATATGGCTCATGATCCCCATTTATCTAGATTTATGTCATATTTATCTTTATTTACTTTTTTTATGATAATATTAGTAACTGGTGATAATTTTATCCAAATGTTTGTTGGATGGGAAGGTGTTGGTTTTTGTTCTTATTTATTAATTAATTTTTGGTTTACACGTTTACAAGCAAATAAAGCTGCTATTAAAGCAATGTTAGTTAATAGAATTAGTGATTTAATTTTATTATTAGGTGTATTAACAATTTTTTATAATATTAGAACTATTGAATATTTTAGTACTTTTGCTGCTATTTCTATAGTAAAAGATTTTAAATTTATTTTTTTTAATTATATTTTAAGTATTGTTGATGTGGCTTGTATTTTAATTTTTATAGGTGCCATGGGTAAATCTGCACAAATTTTTTTACATTTATGGTTACCGGATGCAATGGAAGGTCCTACACCAGTTTCTGCATTAATTCATGCAGCAACAATGGTAACTGCAGGTGTATATTTAACAGCAAGATGTTCACCTATGTTTGAATTTTCAATGTTTTCTTTAAAAGTTATTACTGTTATAGGTGCTTCAACAGCTTTTTTTGCAAGTACTGTTGGATTAGTTCAAAATGATTTTAAAAAAATAGTTGCATATTCTACTTGTAGTCAATTAGGTTATATGTTTTTTGCTTGTGGTTTATCTAATTACCCTTTAGCTATTTTTCATTTATCAAATCATGCATATTTTAAAGCATTATTATTCTTATGTTCAGGTGCAGTAATTCATGCAATGGGTGATGAACAGGATATTAGAAAAATGGGGGGTTTAAGACGTATTTTACCTTTTACTTATATAATGTTTTTAATTGGTTCATTATCATTAATGGGTTTTCCTTTTTTAACAGGATTTTATTCTAAAGATTTAATTTTAGAAGTAGCTTTTGCAAGTTTTAGCGAAACCGGACATTTTGCTTATTGGTTAGGTACTATAGGTGCTTTTTTTACAGCTTTTTATTCAACTCGTTTATTATTTTTTGCTTTTTTAAGTGAAACAAATGCATATAAAAATATAATTAAAAATGCACATGATGTTCCATTAGAAATGGGTATTCCTTTAGGTTTATTAGCATTTGGTAGTATTTTTATAGGTTATATTTCTAAAGATATGTTTGTAGGTTTAGGTTCAAATTTCTGGAATAATTCTATTTTTATAGATCCATTAAATAATCAAATGATTGATGCTGAATTTTTACCAACTTTTTTTAAATTATTACCAGTTATTTTAAGTTTTTGTGGATTATTTGGTGCTTTTTATTTATACTTTTTTAAATTTAAATTTTTATATAATTTAAAAATTTCAGAATATGGTCTTTATTTTTATAATTTTTTAAATAGAAAATGGTATTTTGATAAAATTTATTATGAATTTATAAATCAATACATATTACAAATTGGTTATAATGTTACATATAAAATGATTGATAAAGGTTTAATTGAAATATGTGGTCCTTACGGTTTAACAACAATTTTTTCTTTTTTAAGTCAAAGAATAATTTTATTACAAACAGGTTATATTTATCATTATTCATTATTAATGTTAATTAGTACTATTTTTTTAATAAATATTATTTTTTTTTCTATTATTTATTATTTTAATGTAATTACTATTTTATTATTTTTATTTATTTTTTTATTAATTAAATAAAAATAATAAAATATATCTTTTAAGATATAATATAAATTTTATATAAATAAAATATTATGGATTTTGAAACAATTTTCTTTTATACTTTTTCAACTATAGCTTTAACTTCAGCTATTTTTGTAATATATTCTACAAATACAATATATTCTGCATTTTTTTTAATATTAGTTTTTACAAATTCAACAGGATTATTATTAATTTCAGAAGTTGAATTTTTATCAATAATGTTAATTATTATATATGTAGGAGCAATTACTGTATTATTTTTATTTGTAATTATGATGTTAGATGTTAATGTTTTAATTGATAAAAATAAAATTAATAATAATTTCGGGTATTTACCTATTATTTTTTTAATAAGTTTTATTTTTTTCTTAGAAACATTTATAATGTTTAGTAAAGTTTTTACATCATATTATCATATAGTAAATAATTCTTTTTTTAATCAAGAAGTAAATACTTTATTTTTTTTCAAAGATAGTATGAAAGGTACTTTTGAAATATTTGTTGACGTAAAACCTTTTTTAAAAAATTTTATAAATCAATTAGATACGATTACAAATATTGAAACAATAGGACAAATTTTATACAGTTATTATGCTTTTTTTTTTTTAGCAGCGGGTATTATATTATTAATAGCTTTAATAGGTGCAGTAACTTTAACTAAAAAAGAAAAAAAAAAAAATTTTAAACAAAATATTTATAAACAACTTTCAAGAGATTCATTAAAAGCTATTTTTAATGTACATTCTCAAAAAATTGTTTAATAATATAATAAAACTAAACACAACCTTAACTTAATTGGTAGAGTATTAGCCTTCTAAGCTTTAAAATCTTGGTTCGAGTCCAAGAGGTTGTAAATAGTTTTTATTTAATTATTTATATATATACGTATTTTAATTTTAATAAACGATTTGAATACAAAATTTATGTCATGTTTAAAAACATTAAATATAATTGATTCTATAAACGAAAAAATTAGAATTTTGAATAAATAAAAATCTTGAAATTAGTTTAGAAAAAATAAAAATAGATAATAATAATTTTTTAAAATCAAATATATTAATATTAAACAAATAGAAACATATTTATGATAAATTTTCTACATTTTATTTAAATATAGAAAATTAATTAATAACAATAAATTTTATTTATATTTTTTAGATTATTTTACCATTCTAAAGCATCACTACACCAAATATAAACAAAACCTATAACTAATTCAACTAAAAATTCAATCATTGTCCAAAATCCCCATGAAAAATTTGAACTTAAAGTTAAAACCCAAGGAAAAACAAAAACAGCTTCTAAATCAAAAATAATAAAAAGAATAGCTACTAGATAAAATTTTACATCGAAAACTTTTCTAGCATCATCATAAGGATTAAATCCACATTCATAAGCTGTTAACTTTTCTAAATCATCTTTTTGTTTAATTAAACCAAAAGATAAAATGAAAATTAAAATTGATAAAAATAAACTTAATATTAAAAATATAAAAATGTTTGAATAATTTAATAACATATTTGTAAAAATTTTTTAATATAATATAATTATACGGAAAAAACGGGACTCGAACCCGCGACCTATAGCGTGACAAGCTACCACTCTAACCAACTGAGCTACTTTTCCTTTATAGGAATATTATTTTTTATTTTAACACTTATTAGTGTAAATTTAAAGCATCATTTATATACATACATGTTAATATAGTAAACACATAGGCTTGTATTAAAGCTACAGCAATTTCTAAACCAACTAATAATACAATAATTATTAAAGGAATAAAATGTGCAATAAAAATAAAACTATTTACATTTAACATAGTCCAAGCAAAACCTGCAATTACTTTTAATAATGTATGTCCTGCCATCATATTTGCAAATAATCGTACAGGTAAACTAATCACACGAAAAATATATGAAACTAATTCAATAGGTACTAAAATAGGTACTAATGCTATACTAGCACCACTTGGTAATAATAAATTTAAAAAATTTAATTTATGTTTTTTAATTCCAATTAAATTAAAACCTAAATAAATAGTTAATGCTAAAGTAAAAGTAATAATTAAATGACTAGTTATTGTAAAACTATAAGGAACCATACCAATTAAATTACATAATAAAATAAAAAAAAAAACAACAAAAATTAATGAAACAAAATGTTTACCGGCTTTTCCTATACTTGAATAAGTTAATTCTATAGTAACATTAAAAATCATTTCAAAAATTTGTTGAAAACGTGTTGGAATAAATTTAGTTTTTATACATGTAAAAATATATAAATAAACTATACCTATTACTAAAATTAGAGAAGCATTAGTAAATATAAAAGGTATTTGAAAAATAGGTAAAATTTCAAATTGTTCTAAAGGACTAAACATAAAAATTTTTTTTATTTTTTAATAAAATTAATTACCACCCCACCAATAAACAGCTACAAATAAAAATAACCAAACAACATCAACAAAATGCCAATACCAAGCTGCAGCTTCAAAACCGAAATGGTGTTGTTTTGTAAAATGATGATTAATTAATCTAATAGTACTTACTATTATAAAAATAGTACCTACAATAACATGAATACCATGAAAACCTGTTAATAAGAAAAATGTAGTACCATAAATACTATCAGAAATAGAAAAAGTACTTTCAATATATTCATAAGCTTGTATTAAAGTAAAAAAAAAAGCTAATAATATTGTAATAATTAAACTTAAAATAGCATTTTTTCTATCACCAAAAACTATTGAATGGTGTGCCCAAGTAATTGTTGCTCCTGATGATAATAAAATTATTGTATTTAATAAAGGTATGCCCCAAGCATTAACAGTTTCAATACCTAATGGTGGCCATAATGATCCAATTTCAGGAGTTGGTGCTAAAGCTGAATGGAAAAATGCCCAAAAAAAACTAACAAAAAATAATAATTCACTAAAGATAAATAAAAGCATACCATTACGTAAACCTAATTGAACTTGTTTAGTATGTTGACCTTCATATACAGCTTCTCTAACAATATCACGAAACCAAGTATACATAGTTAAAATAACCATTAAAAATCCAGTTAAAGTTAAAAGATTACTACCGATATAACCATGAAAATACATAGCACCACCAAAAGTTAAAAAAAAAAGTCCAAATGATATTACAAAAGGCCATGGACTTGGATCTACTAAATGATAAGGGTGGCTTTGTGTATTTTGTGTATTTTCTGTAATTTTTTTTAAAAATGTTAAATCATTTTCGAATTTTTCGATATTAGAATCATTAGTTGTTGTTTCAATTTGTAAATTTTTTTTATTAATATAATAATAATTTTTCATAAAATTTGAATAATAGTAATAATTTATTATTTAATGATAAATAATTTTTTTATATTTATATAAATAAATTAATCAAAAATAAGATTAAATTTTAATTTTTTAATATTTTTATAATATTGTTTTTTTGTATTAATCGTTTTACTCTTATTTTTTGAAGTTTGAATTATTTCATTTACTATATTTTTTAAATTAGCATTTAAAAGTAACCAAGATACAGATTTTTTAATTTGTTTATCTTCATTTAAAAGCATTAAAAAATATCTATCTTTTTTTTTATTTTTTTTATTTCTTTTTTTATTTGGAATACTAATTGCTTTTAATTTAGGTAATAAATTATCAATTGATTTAAATAAAATAAAATTAGGTTTTTGTTTTGTAGTTTTTTTTAAATTAATTAAAATATTTTTAAATATGTTTTCTGAACAGGTTTTTTTACCCTTTTTTAATAACATATTTATAAATAATTTTTTGATTTTATACTCTTCGTATTTTAGTTCCATATTTTGATCTTGATGTTTTTCGAGAATAAATTCCTAATAAATCATATTTACCACGAATTATGTGATATTTTACTCCAGGTAAATCTTTAACACGACCACCACGAACCAATACTATTGAATGTTCTTGTAAAGTATGCCCTATACCTGGGATATAAGTAATTATTGTATATCTACTTGATAAATGAACTTTAGCTACTTTACGCATCGCAGAATTTGGTTTTTTCGGTGTTGTATTATAAACTTTTAAACAAATACCCTTACGTTGTGGGCATTGTTTTAAAGCTGGACTTTTATTTCGTTTTTTTTTTTCTAAACGTTTTTGTTTTTTAAAAAATAATTGATTAATTGTTGACATATTTAAAAAATATTATTTTTAATTTGAATAATAACGGACTCGAACCGCTAACATTTTCGGTGTAAACGAAATACTCTACCAATTGAGCTAATTATTCTTTGGGCCTAAGTAGATTTGAACTACTGACTTTACACTTATCAGGCGTATACTCTAACCAACTGAGTTATAGGCCCTTTTGAAGTAAAAGGATTCGAACCTTTGATTTTCCGTACCAAAAACGGAGGCCTTACCACTTGGCTATACTTCAAAATAAAGCAAATATATGCTTAGAAAGACTCGAACTTTCATTTTATAGATCCGCAATCTAACGCTTTATCCAATTAAGCTATAAGCATAATTTTATTTTTGTTTTTTTATAATTTTAATATTCATTAATAAATTTTCAGATAAATTTTTTTTTATTAAAATTATAAAATTTAATAATTGAAAAATATTTTTAAATTTTATATCAATTTTTGGTTTGAAATTTTTATTAATAAAATGTTCACGTGATTTTTTATTTACATGTGGTGATTTTAATAAAGTAAAAATTTTATTTTTATTTTTTGTTCGAAATATTCCAGATATTTGAATATTTTTTAATTTATTAATTTTTTTTAATTTTAATAAATTTTGTTTAAGTTGATTAATTTTTTGAAAGGATTTAAAAGTTATTCTTAAAAGATACATATTTTTAATAATAAAAATTGTCTGGAGGTGGATTTGAACCACCGACACAAAGATTTTCAGTCTTTTACTCTAACCAACTGAGCTATCCAGACTAAATATTATATTAATAAATATAAATAAATTTTATTTAAATTTACTAATATAATATTTGGTGAAACAAATAAAAATAAAATAAATTGAGTATTAATTAATAATATAATACTTTGTATTTTATCAATTTGTGAAATATACATTTTTCTTAATATTTTTTCAAAATAAATAATTTTAATTATTTTTAAATAATAAAAAGAACTTAATACACTTATAATAATACCAAAAAAAACTAAACTAAAATAATTATTTTTAATAGCAGAAAAAAATATAAATAATTTTGAAAAAAAACCAGCTAATGGTGGTATACCAGCTAATGAAAAAATATTTAAAATTATAATAATAGCAATTAATTTATTTATACTATAAATATTTGATAAATCAGTTAAATATTTAATTGGTTTATGATTTATATTTAAAGATAAATATGATGTCCATAAATTAATACTTGTTATAATATAAATAATAACATATAATAAAATAAATGGTATATTATTTAACATATTTGAAGTAAATCCTATTAAAATAAAACCTACATGACTGATAGAACTATAAGCTAATAATCTTTTAATTTTTTTTTGCTGTAATGCTGATAATGCACCAATTAACATAGATAAAAAAGAAATTATATAAAAAAAAATTTCAAAAAAATATGAAATATTATAAAAAATTTCAAAGAATAAACGAATTAAAATTCCAATAAAAGCAATTTTTGGAACAATAGCAAAAAAACTCGAAATATTATTAGGAGCTCCTTCATATACATCAGGTAACCAAAAATGAAAAGGTGATGCACCTATTTTAAATAAAATACCTACAAAAATAAAAATTAATCCATATGATATACTTACTAATAAATTAATATTATCTAAAAAATTAATATTAGATAATATTAAAAAAATATTATTAAAATTTAAAGAACCTGTTATTGCATAAATTATTGAAGAACCAAATAATATAAAACCTGAAGCAATTGATCCTAAAATAAAATATTTTAAACCGGCTTCAATAGATAATATAGATTTTTTTTGAGTAGAAGTTAATATATAAAAACTTAAACTTTGTAATTCAATTGCTAAATATAAAGTAATAAAATGATTAGAAGATACTAATAACATTAAACCTAATAATGATATTAACATTAATATATTAATTTCATATGTATTTATTTTTTGATGTATTAAATATTTTTGTTGAATTAAAAAACAAATAATTGTTGATAAAATTAAAATTATTTTAATAAATTGGGTAAAATTATTAATAATTAATACACCATTTAATATATTATTTGAAATATTTGTTATATTTGATGTTAATATTAAAAGAATTAATAATAAATATATTATTATAGTAGTAATATTTTTAATAATCAAAATTTTTTGAGTATTTTGATTTTTTTTATAAAAAACTCCAAATAATAATAAAATTAATAAAACAGTTGTTAAAAAAAATTCGGGAATAATAATTTCAAAATTATTATTAAAAATTTCTTGAAAAATCATAGTAAAATTATAAAAGAAATAAATATTTTTAAAATATTTACTTACTATATATGCTATATATTTATAAAAAAATTATTTTATAAATATTTTTTCTTATTAAAAAAAATATATTTTAAATGCCATTAAAAAAAATTAAAAATTTTTCTATAAATTTTGGTCCACAACATCCAGCAGCTCACGGTGTTTTACGTTTAATTTTAGAATTAAATGGTGAAGTAGTGCAAAAAGCTGATTCTCATATAGGATTATTACATCGTGGTACTGAAAAATTAATTGAATATAAAAATTATTTACAAGCTTTACCTTATTTTGATAGATTAGATTATGTATCAATGATGTGTCAAGAACATGCTTATGTTTTAGCAATTGAAAAATTATTAAATTGTAATGTTCCTTTAAGAGCTCAATATATTAGAGTTTTATTTTCAGAAATAACACGTATTTTAAATCATTTATTAGCTGTATGTTGTCATGCTTTAGATGTTGGAGCTATGACACCATATTTTTGGGGATTTGAAGAACGTGAGAAATTGATGGAATTTTATGAAAGAGTTTCTGGTGCACGTATGCATGCAGCGTATTTTAGACCAGGTGGTGTTAATCAAGATTTACCTAAAGGTTTACTAAACGATATTTATATTTTTTGTGAGCAATTTAATACTAGATTAGATGAGATTGAAGAAATGTTAACAAATAATAGAATTTGGAAACAAAGATTAGTTGATATTGGTGTTGTTTCTTCTAAAGATGCTTTAAATTTAGGATTTAGTGGTGTAATGTTACGAGGTTCTGGTATATCATGGGATTTACGTAAAACACAACCTTATGAAATTTATGATCAATTAGATTTTGATATTCCTGTGGGTACAAATGGTGATTGTTATGATCGTTATTTAATTAGAATAGAGGAAATGCGTCAATCTATTAGAATTATTTTTCAAGTACTTAATAAAATTCCTACAGGTCCTATTAAATTAGATGATAAAAAAATTACAAATCCAAATAGAATAGAAATTAAAAATTCAATGGAATCTTTAATCCATCATTTTAAATATTATTCTGAAAATATTAGTGTAAATAGTGGTGAAACTTATACAGTTATTGAAGCACCTAAAGGTGAATATGGTGTTTATTTAGTATCTGATGGAACTAATAAACCATATAGATGTAAAATTAAATCACCAGGTTTCTTACATTTACAAGCATTAGATTTTATAGCTAAAAATCATATGATTGCTGATGTAGTTACAATTATAGGAACATTAGATGTTGTTTTTGGTGAAATTGATCGTTAATTAAAAATTATAAATAAATGTTTATCAATTACAAAAAATTATTAAATTATAAAATGATTATACAAAAAAAAAAAATTTTTAAAAAATTTAAAATAAATCAATTACAAAAAATAAAACAAACTTATAAATACATATATATATTTCGTTATAATGATCTAAATATTAGCGAAATAATATCTTTAAAAAAAGAAATTAAAAAATTAGATTATAAATCTTTAATATTAAATCAAAATTTAACTACTCATATTTTTTCACAATTAAAAGGACAAGGTTCAATTTTAATAATTTATGGGAATAATAATTTAAATTTAATTGAAAAATTAAAAAAATTGAAAAAATTTAAATTAATTTATTTAAATATTCAAAATAATATTTATTCTAATTTAAAAATAAAACAAATTTTATCTAAAAATTATCCACCATTAAATAATTTAATTGTTCAACCTTTTTTAAATTTTATCTATTATTTAAGAAAAATTTAAAAAAGGCGATTATAACTTAAAGGTAGAGTGTTAGATTGTGGGTCTAAGTGTTATGGGTTCAAGTCCCATTTTTCGCCCATTATTTCTTTTTTATTTAATTAAATTTACATGTTTAATAAGTTCATATTAATTTTTTTACTTATTTTACCATTAATTGCGGTTATTATATTATCTTTTTCGAAAGATGAAAAATTCATAAAAAATTTTAGTATTTTTATGTCTTTTTTCATTTTTTTAATGTCACTATCTTTATGGATTTTATTTGATAAATCAACTTCAAATTTTCAATATTTATTTAAAATTGAGTGGATTAGTCAATTTAATATTAATTTCTATTTAGGTCTTGATGGTATTTCATTATTTTTTATAATTTTAACAACATTTTTAATTCCAATTTGTATGTTAATCAGTTATGAAATTATTAATAAAAATATTAAAGAATATTTTATTTTATATTTTATTTTAGAATTTTGTTTAATTATTTCATTTAGTGTATTAGATATACTTATTTTTTATATTTTCTTTGAAAGTGTATTAATTCCAATGTTTTTAATTATTGGTATTTGGGGTTCAAGAGAACGTAAAATTAAAGCTTCTTATTTATTTTTTATGTATACTTTAGCAGGTTCATTATTTATGTTTATAGCCATTATTCATTTATTTTTAACTGTAGGTACTACTGATTATCAAATATTATATTACAGTAATTTTAATTTTTCATATGAAAAATTATATTTTTTAGCTTTTTTTTTATCTTTTGCTGTTAAAGTTCCAATGTTACCTTTTCATGTTTGGTTACCCGAAGCTCATGTTGAAGCACCTACAGCAGGTTCTGTATTATTAGCAGGTATTTTATTAAAATTAGGATCATACGGTATGATTAGATTTTTAGTTCCTTTATTTCCTAAAGCTACTTTATATTTTACACCTTATATTTTAGTATTATGTTTAATATCTGTTATTTATGCTTCATTAACAGCAACACGACAAACCGACTTGAAACGTATTATTGCTTACGCATCAGTTGCTCACATGAATTTTATTATTTTAGGTATTTTTTCTTTAACTATACAAGGTTTAGAAGGTAGTATTATTCAAATGATTAGTCATGGATTAGTATCTAGTGGTTTATTTTTTTCAATTGGATGTTTATATGATAGATATCATACGCGTTTTATTAATTATTACGGTGGTTTAGCACATACAATGCCATTATTTTGTATTGCATTATTTATTTATGTATTAGCGAATATGTCTATTCCAGGTTCAAGTAGTTTTGTTGGGGAAATTTTAATATTAACAGGTGTTTTTGAAGATAATACTACAACTGCTATTTTTGCAACAATTGGTATGTTTTTAGGTGGTATTTATTCTTTATTATTTTATAATAGAATATGTTACGGTAATATTCAAAATGTTTATTTAAAAATTTATTATGATTTAACTTATCGTGAATTTTTAATACATTTAATTTTAATTGCAAATATTTTCTTATTAGGTTTATATCCTAAAATTTTTGAAAGTTGTTTGCATGAAAGTGTATCTAAAATTTTAATACATATTGATTTTTCTTATTTTTATTAAACAAATTTTTTTGTTTAATAAAAAGCCCTTTTAGTCTAATGGTTAGGACATTGCCTTTTCACGGCAAAGATACGAGTTCAATTCTCGTAAAGGGTAAAAAATATATATTTGATATATTTTTAAATATGATAATTTAATAACCTATATGGCTATTGAATTATCATATATATTGGAATCAAATATTAAAAAATATAAAGATGAAAAAAGTTTACAAGAAACAGGAATTGTTCTTTCAATGAGTGATGGTATTGCTAGATGTTACGGTTTAACTCAAATTCAAGCTGGTGAAATGGTAGAATTTAATAATGGTAATATTAAAGGAATGGCTTTAAATTTAGAACCTGATGTTGTTGGTGTAGTTGTTTTCAGTAATGATAGAGAAATTCAAGAAGGTAATTTTGTAAGAAGAACCGGATCTATTGTTAGTGTACCTGTAGGACCTGAAGTATTAGGTAGAGTAGTTGATGCTTTAGGTCAACCTATTGATGGTAAAGGTCAAATTAATAGTAAATTAGAAAGTAGAGTTGAAGTTAAAGCTCCAGGTATTATGCCAAGAGAAAGTGTTAAAGAACCTGTACAAACCGGTTTAAAAGCTGTAGATAGTTTAATTCCTATTGGTCGTGGACAAAGGGAGTTAATTATTGGTGATAGACAAACAGGTAAAACTTCAATTGCAATTGATACTATTATTAATCAAAGAGAACCTCATTTAAAAAAAGATACAAATAATCAATTATATTGTATTTATGTAGGTGTAGGTCAAAAAAGATCAACTATTGCTGAATTAACTAAAACTTTAGAAGAAAAAAATGCAATGTTTTTTTCTGTAATTGTTGCAGCTACTGCTTCAGATTCAGCTCCATTACAATATTTAGCTCCTTATACAGGTTGTGCTTTAGGTGAATATTTTAGAGATAATGGTAAACACGCCGTAATTTTTTATGATGATTTATCAAAACAAGCTGTAGCTTATAGACAAATGTCATTATTATTAAGAAGACCTCCAGGTAGAGAAGCTTATCCAGGTGACGTATTCTATTTACACTCACGTTTATTAGAAAGAGCAGCTAAAATGAATAGAAAAATTGGTGGTGGTTCATTAACAGCTTTACCTATAATTGAGACTCAAGCTGGTGATGTTTCTGCTTATATTCCAACTAATGTTATTTCTATTACTGATGGACAAATTTTCTTAGAAACTGAATTATTTAATGAAGGTCAAAGACCCGCAATTAGTGTTGGTTTATCTGTAAGTCGTGTTGGTTCTTCAGCTCAAATTAAAGCTATGAAACAAATTGCAGGTACTATGAAATTAGAATTAGCACAATTTAGAGAAGTTCAAGCTTTTGCTCAATTTGGTTCTGATTTAGATGCAACAACTCAACAACAATTAAATAGAGGGGTTAGATTAACTGAAATGTTAAAACAAGGTTTAAATATCCCTTTATCTGTTGAAGATCAAATTGTAATTATTTATTTAGGTGTAAGAGGTTTCTTAGATAAAATTGCTGTAGATAAAATTTCAATTTTTGAAACTAATTGGTTAAATTTTATTAAAACTAATCATTCAGATATTTTAGAAGAAATTTTAACTAAAAAAGAAATTTCTAAAGAATTAGATAAAAAATTAAATACTTTAGCTATTGATTTTACTAATAACTTTATTACTAAATAATTAATAAAAAAAAATTATTGTAAATATTAATTTAAATAAAATATATTAAAAATAATATATTTTATTTAAATTACATGTTATGTATATACTGTTATAAAATTAATATATTAAAAAATAAATTAATTTCATAAGATTTTTAATTAAAATAAATTAATAAAAAATTTTTATTTTTTATTAATATTATAACGTACTAAATATGTCTCAAATTTTCCTAAAAAAGGTATAATTATTATAAAAAATGAAAAATAATAAATCATACTTATTACACCAATTTCAGTATAAGGATATTCAACGGGACATTGTCCAACCCAACCTAATAATAAAAAAGCTACTACTAATAACCAATAACAAACTTTAAAAATAGGTCTAAAAGCTGTACTTCTAATTTCAGATGAATTTGTAAAAGGTATAGTTAATAATATAATTAAAGAACCAAACATTGCAATAACACCACCAATTTTATTTGGAATAGATCTTAAAATTGCATAAAAAGGTAAAAAATACCATTCAGGTACAATATGTAAAGGTGTTTTCATTGGATTAGCTTCAATATAATTATCTGGATGACCTAAAGTATTTGGATAATAAAATATAAAAATAAAAAATACTAAAAATAATACCATTAAACCAAATAAATCTTTTGTATAAAAATATGGATAAAAAGGAATATTTTCTGTTTTTAAAGTAATACCTAATGGGTTATTAGAACCAACTTCATGTAATAAAATTAAATGTATTAATACTGCACCTACTATAACGAAAGGAAAAGTAAAATGTAAACTAAAAAAACGATTTAAGGTTGGATTATCAACAGCAAAACCTCCCCATAACCAATCTACGATATCTTTTCCTATTAAAGGTATTGCTGAAAATAAATTAGTAATAACTGTTGCACCCCAAAAACTCATTTGTCCCCAAGGTAATACATAACCCATAAAAGCGGTTGCCATCATTAAAATAAAAATTATTACACCTGAACACCATAAAGCTTCTCTTGGTGTAATATAAGAACCGTAATATAAACCTCTAAAAATATGTACGTATACTACAATAAAAAAAAATGAAGCACCATTAGCATGTGTATATCTAATTAACCAACCATTATTTACATCTCTCATAATATGTTCAACACTATTAAAAGCTAAATCAATATGTGGTGTATAATGCATTGCTAAAAAAATACCTGTTAAAATTTGTACTACTAACATAATACCGGCTAACGAACCAAATCCAAAAAAATAATTTAAATTAATAGGTGTAGGATAATCTATTAAATGATTATTTACAACAGCAAATAATGATTTTTTATTCCATCTCATACTATAGAATAAAAATAAACCTAAAAACAAAAATAATAATAATTAAAAATAAATTACGAATTTATTTTTTTATCCCAAGGATTATTAAATTCAAATAATCTGTATTGTTGAGATAAATTAATAGGTTCATAAACTACTCTTTTTTTTAAATCATTATAAAAAACTTCAAGAAATCCACTTAAAGGGAAATCCTTTCGTAACGGATGTCCTTCAAAACCGTAATCAGTTAAAATTCTTCGTAAATCTGGATGATTTATAAAAAATATTCCAAACATATCCCAAACTTCTCTTTCACACCAATTAGCAGCTTTATATATCTGAATAATAGAATCTACAGGTTGTAATTCATTAATTGAAATTTTTACTTTTAAACGACTATTAAAACGAATACTTAATAAATTATAAACGATTTCAAAACGTTTTTCTTTATTAATATAATCTATTGCACAAATTTCAGATAATATTTTATATTGACTATTTGTATGATTTTTTAAAAAAAATAAAATAGGAATTAATTTTTTTGTAGAAATATTAATACATAATTCATTTTTATATAAAGTATAATTTATTATTGGTAAAATTTGTAATAAATATTGACTAAATTTTTTTAATATTTTCATAAATAAAAAATAATTATAAATATTAAATATAAATATTTATATATCAAAAAAATAAATTATTATTTTTTTTTTTTATATATAAATATTATATAATAGTATGCACATAACATAAACGGTAAATAAAATATATTATTTTTAATATATTTTATTTATATTACAGAATTTAATACTAATTAAAAAGCAAATAAGATTAAAAAAGCCATCATTAAACAAAATAAAGCAATAGCTTCAGTTAATGCGAAACCTAAAATAGCAGTTCTCATTAATTCTTGTTGTAAAGAAGGATTTCTTGAAATACCTATAATTAAAGAACCAAAAACGTTACCGATACCAATACCAGCACCAATTAATCCTAAAGTAGCTAAACCTGCACCTAAAAATTTAGAAGCTTGTAATAACATAAAATGTATTATCAATTTTTTTTATTATTTAAAATATCTTAAAGAATAAATTTTTATTAAAAAAAAATTAATAAAATATTTATTAAAGTCAATATTATAAATATAATTATAATTTTTATTTATTTTAATATTTTTAAAAAACTTTTTATAAAATATAAAAAGTTTTTTTTTAAATTAATTTTCAATTTTTTTACCATGTACTAATGTAACATACACAATATAAAAAAAGAACATAGCTGAAAAAAATGAAATATAAGAACCAAAACTACTTACAGCATTCCAACCACTCATTGCATCAGGAAAATCTGGAATTCTTCTAGGCATACCTGCTAAACCTAAGAAATGCATTGGAAAGAAAGTTACATTTACACCTATAAAAAATAACCAAAAATGAATTTGACCTAAAATTTCTGGATATCTACGTCCTGAAATTTTACCAATCCAAAAATAAAAACCAGTAAATATACCAAAAACAGCACCCATAGATAATACATAATGGAAATGTCCTACAATATAGTAAGTATCATGTATTGCAATATCTAAACCTGAATTTGACATAGCTACACCTGTTACACCTCCCATAACAAATAATAAGATAAATCCTAAAGTAAATAATAAAGGAGTTTCAAATTTTAAAGAACCACCCCATAAAGTAGCTAACCAACTAAAAATTTTAATACCAGTAGGCACCGCAATAATCATAGTAGCTGCTGAAAAATAAGCTCTAGTATCTACATCTAAACCAACAGTAAACATGTGATGTGCCCAAACAATTGAACCTAATAAACCTATAGATAACATTGCATAAACCATTCCTAAATAACCAAATACATTTTTTTTAGCAAAAGCAGCAGAAACTTGACTAATAATACCAAATCCTGGTAAAATTAAAATATAAACTTCTGGATGACCAAAAAACCAAAATAAATGTTGATATAATACTGGATCACCTCCACCTGAAGGATCATAAAAAGAAGTATTTAAATTTCTATCAGTTAATAACATAGTAATTGCACCAGCTAATACAGGTAAAGTTAATAATAAAAGAAATGCTGTAATTAATACAGACCAAACAAATAAAGGTAATCTATGAAAACTTAAACCAGGAGCTCTCATATTATAAATAGTTGAAATAAAATTAATTGCACCTAATAATGAAGAAATACCTGTTAAATGTAAACTAAAAATAGCTAAATCTACAGAAGGACCTGAGTGTGCTTGTACACTAGATAATGGTGGATAAACTGTCCAACCTGTACCAGCACCAGATTCAACAATAGCTGATGAAACTAATAATAATAAAGCTGGGGGTAATAACCAAAAACTTATATTATTCATACGAGGAAAAGCCATATCAGGTGCACCGATCATTAAAGGAACAAACCAATTACCAAAACCTCCAATTAAAGCTGGCATAACTAAAAAGAAAACCATAATAAAAGCATGAGCAGTAACAATAACATTATATAATTGATGATTTCCCATAAAAATTTGATTACCTGGTTGTGCTAATTCCATACGAATTAAAAGAGATAATGTTGTACCAACAACACCTGCAAAAGCACTAAAAATTAAATATAAAGTTCCAATATCTTTATGATTTGTTGAAAAAAGCCATCTTGTTGACCATTTATTTATATTTTGAAAATTCATTTTTAAATATTTTTTTTTAATTTTTTTTAAAAGCAAAATTATATATTTTATTTAAAAATTAAAAAAAGCGTTGGTTTTTTTAATTTTTTATTATTTTAAAAAATAAAGTGTTTCTTTATTTATTAAAAAATTGTTTAATTTTATTTATTACTTGTTTTATATCTGTAAATAATAATAATAATAAAAAAATAATACCAATAATTTTAAATATCATAAAAAAATTTTATTATATATTAAAATCAAAATTGATTTTATTTTTTAACCAAGTTAAATAATCTTCTAATGAAACAGCTTCTACAACAATAGGCATAAATCCATGATTTACTCCACAAATTTCACTACATTGTCCATAAAAAACCCCTTTTCTTTTAATAAACATTGAAGTTTGATTTAAACGGCCAGGACATGCATCTAATTTTATACCTAATGAAGGTATAGCCCAAGAATGTAAAACATCTGATGCTGTAATTAATACTCTAATATGACTATTAGTTGGAACTACTACACGATTATCTACTTCTAAAAGTCTAAATTGACCTATTGCTAAATCATCTTCTTGCACCATATAACTATCAAAAATTAAAGGCTCATCTGAAAATTCTAAATTATCTGAATATTCATAGCTCCAATACCATTGACTACCAATCACTTTTAAAGTAATAATAGGATCTATTACTTCATCCATTGAATATAATAATGCAAAAGATGGAATTGCTACAGTTAATAAAATTAAAGCTGGAATAGAAGTCCAAATAATTTCAATAGTAGCACCATGTACAACAGTTGCTGGAATTTTATTTTTTTTTTCATCAAAAAGAGTAATAACTCTAAATAACATCCAACATACAAATACAACAATCATAATTAAAAAAAACATTAAATCATGATGAAAATTTATAATACCTTCCATTACAGGAGTTGCTGGATCTTGAAAACCTAATTGCCAAGGTTCTGCCATATCTAAAAAAGTGAATTGATTATTTATATATTTTGTTATTGTCATAATATTGTTAAAATTGATTTCTTTTATTTTTTAATATATACAAAATTAAGTATTTTTTGAATTTAAAAATTCAAAAATAAATATAAATATTTTTTATTTATATTTAAGAAAAATAAAATAATTAAATTATTATCTTTCTTAAAGAATATATAATTTTAAAAATAATTTATTATTAAAATTAAAAAACATTATATTTTTAGATTATAATTTTTTTACATTTAAAATATAAAATTTGAAATAAATTTTTAAATTAAAATTATTATATATTAAATATAATAATAAATTATTATATTTAATAATTATCATAATATAAAATTAATTTTATATTATAATGATAATAAATTAATTTTATAAATAGAAATATCTCCATATAATTTAAAGAAGACAATCATAATAGCTAAACCTATAGCAGATTCTGCAGCTGCTACCGTTAAAATTAATAATGAAAAAACTTGTCCTATTATATCATCAATTAAAACTGCAAAATAAATAAAATTTAAATTTATCGATAATAATAATAATTCAATAGACATTAAAATAATTATAATATTTTGTCTATTTAAAATTATACCAAATAATCCTAGACAAAATAAAAAAAAAGTAAAAATAAAATGATTTAAAATACTCATAATTAAATTAACCAATTAAAACTTATTAAAATACTTGCAGTATATAAAAACCAACTTAATGTAAATGGTAAAAAAATTTTCCAACCTAAACGCATTAATTGATCATAACGATATCGAGGTAAAACCGCTCGCGCAACTACAAATAAAACAACAAAAAAACATACTTTAATACTAAACCAAAAAGATCCTGGTAAGAAATTAATAAATTTAATACTAAATGGAAAAGGAGCTAACCAACCACCTAAAAATAAAATAGTTGTTAAACTACTCATTAATAACATATTTGCATATTCACCCAAAAAAAATAATGCAAAACCCATTGCAGAATATTCAACATTATATCCAGAAACTAATTCAGCTTCAGCTTCAGGTAAATCAAAGGGGTGTCTATTTGTTTCAGCTAAACATGATATAAAAAAAATTAAAAATATAGGAAAAAGAGGAAAACAATACCAAACAGTTTTTTGTGCTAAAACAATAGAAATTAAATTTAGAGATTTAGCACAAACAATTACTGAAAGGATTGAAAATCCGATTGTTAATTCATAAGAAATCATTTGAGCGGTTGATCTTAATGCACCTAAAAATGAATATTTTGAGTTACTTGACCAACCACCTATAATAATACCATAAACACCTAATGATGAAATTGCTAATAAATATAAAATACCTATATTTAATTCAGTAAAAAACATACCAAATCCTAAAGGTATTACAGTCCAACTTAATAAACTTAAAAAAAAAGCTAAAATAGGTGCAAATATAAATAAAATAACATCAGCATTACTTGGTAAAATAGTTTCTTTTACAAATAATTTAAGACCATCAGCTAATGGTTGTAATAATCCGAAAGTACCTACAACATTAGGTCCTCTTCTTCTTTGAATAGAGGCTAATACTTTACGTTCAACTAAAGTAAAATAAGCCACAGCAATTAGTAAAGGTAATACTAAAATTAAGAATTTTAAAATTGTGTAGATCATATAAATTTTGATTGATTTTTGATAATTTTATTAGAATTAATTAATATTTTTGAATATTGTTCTAATATATTTGTATAATAATTATTTTTAATTAATAAATCTAAAAAATTAATATTAATTTTTAAATTTTTTTTTTTTAAATTAAAATTATTTACAACTTTTATTTTTTTTTTTAATAAATAAGGTAAAATATCTTTAATCTTTAAAAAAGATTCAGATTTTAATTGATTTTTATTTAGTAAAAATTTATAAATATTTCTATAAATAATAGAATCTTTACGTTGTTCTGTATTTAAATTTAAAATTTGTTGATTTTTTTGAATAAAACCTTCTAAATTTATATACATACCATTTTTTTCTAAAAAAGTTAATCCAGGTAAAATTAAATTTGAATTTTGAGCATCTTTAGTAAAATGGTGTCCTTGGTAAATAACAAAACTATCTTTAGATATTTTTAATTTATTTTGTAAATTAGTATTAAATAAATAATATAATTTTATATTTTTTAATATATTAGATGATTTATTAAAATTAATTTCAAAAAAATTAATTAAAGAGGTTTTAGAATTAAAGAAATTTATATTATTCTTTAAAAATGATAAATTTTTTAATTTTTCTAAAAAAAAAAAACCATTTTTTTGATTTAAAATATTTTCACCAAATATTATTAAAGGTTTTTTTGCATTTTTTAAATCTTTACAAAATGAATGTTTACCTAATATAATATTGATTAATGTTGTAAAAGTTAATCCTAAATGTTTTATAGGGTAAGTAAAATCAATTTTATTGCCAATATAAGCTATTTTAAAATTACCCTTTTTTAAACGGTTTATTAAATGAATATTTAAAATAGAACCCTCTTTACGAATATCACTACCTATTATTAAACAAAGATCCGAATCTTCAATTGATTTTAAAGTATTATTAAATAGAAAATTTGAAGTTAAATCAGAATTAATTTTACTTTGTTGATTTTTTAAAAAATGTTCAAAAGATATATTAGAAATTCCTAATTTATTTAAATTTTTTTTTAATAAAAAAAGTGATTCTAAATCAGTTAAATCACCAATAATACTTTTAATACTAGAACTATCTGTAGTTATCAATTTTTGATTAATTATATTTAAAGCATCTAACCAAGAGATTTTATGAAAATTATTTTCATTATCTTTTAATAATGGATATTGTAATCTTTGATATTTTAAACTATCAAAAAAATATCTAGTTTTATTTGATATCCATTCTTTATTTATATTAAAATTAGTTTTAGGTAGAATACGCACAATTTCATTATTAAAAACATCAATTTTAATATTAGAACCTATACTATCTAAAATATCTACACCTTCTTTTCTTTTTAATTCCCAAGAACGTGCTTTAAAACTATAAGGTTTTGATGTTAAGGCACCCACCGGGCATAAATCAACTAAATTACCTGAAAATTCAGAATTGAAAATTTGAGGGTAATAGAAATTAATTTCTGTTTTGTTACCACGACCAGTTGTACCTAGATTATCAATTCCACATATTTCGTTAGCAAAACGAACACAACGGGTACAATGTATACATCTAGTCATAATAGTTTTAATAAAGGGACCACAATATTTATCCTCTACACCACGTTTTTTAAAAAAAAAACGACTACGATCTGAACCAAAAATCATGGTTTGATCTTGTAAATCACATTCAGATGCTTGATCACAAATTGGACAATCTAATGGATGATTTATTAAAAGAAATTCTAATACACTTTCACGTGCTTTTTGAACTAAAGGTGTATCTGTAAATATTTTCATATTAGGCATTAAAGGCATAGCACAAGAAGCCACTGGTTTAGGGGAATTTTCAATTTCTACTAAACACATTCTACAATTACCTGCAATTTGTAAATTTTCTTGAAAACAAAATTTAGGAATTTCAATTTTGAAATTATTACAAGTTTGTAATACTGTTAAATTTTTATTAACTTTTAATTTTATATTATTAATGTATATATCAATCATATATATAATGAAAATTAAATAAAATTTGAATTTATTTTCACTTAAATGCTATATTTTTATTTAAAAAAATATATTCTTATAGAAATTATCAAAGAAGGGACTTGAACCCTTAATGCTTTTAAGCTTTACATCCTAAGTGTAACGTGTTTACCAATTTCACCACTTTGATAATAAATAAATACCTACTATTGGACTTGAACCAATAACCTTTGAATAGGAACAGATTTTAAATCTATCGTGTTTACCAATTTCACCAAGTAGGCTATAATATTTTTTAAAATATATGAAAAATAAAATAATAACTTATTTACAATTACATTTATTTGAATTAAAATATAATTTTTTTATACTTTTAATTACTTTTTTTTATCTTTTTATAATTTCATATTATTTTTCAGATCAATTAATATATCTATTAGTTAATAATTTACTTAATCAAAATATGTTAAAATATTTTATCTTTACAAATATTACTGAAATTCTTATTACTAATATTTTTATAGCAATTTTTATAACAACTTTTTTAACAATTCAATTAAGTATTTTGTTAATTTGGTTTTTTTTAATAAAAGGTTTATATAAATTTGAAAATTTTATTTTTTTAAAATTTTATATTTTATTTATAATTTTTAATTTATTTATAATAAATTTTATTTTTACAAATATTATTCCACATATTTGGAATTTTTTATTAAATTTAAATTTTTCAAATTTATATCTTTTAACTATTTATTTTGAACCAAAAATTAATAATTATTTTGATTTTATTTTTTTTTCTTTTATTTATATATTTATAATATTTATTTATTTTTTTTTTTTATTTTTTTTAATTTTTAATAATATTTTTAAAATTAAAATAATTATTAATTTAAGAAAATTTTTTTATTTTAAAATAATATTATTAAGTGCATTAATTACACCACCAGATATATTAAATTTTTTATTAATTTATATTATATTTATTTTTATTTTTGAAATATTTATTTATTTTTCAATATATTTAAATAAATATAATATAAATTAATTAATTTTTTTTATAAAATTTAACTTATTTATATTAATATTTGTGTTTGTAATAATTTTTGTTTCTTTAAAAATTTTTGAATTTAATTGATAATTTTTTAAATACTTAATAGATGTTATTTTTAAAGAAGATCCATTTGTTAAAATAATTTTATTTTTATAGGTAAAAAATTTTTTATTTTTATTCATATAATATTATATTTAATTTTTGGCTAGATAACATAATGGTAATGTAAAGGACTGCAAATCCTTTAATGACGGTTCAAATCCGTCTCTAGCTTTTTTAGGATAGAGTGGGATTTGAACCCACGGTATTATTACATACTTCAGTTTTCAAGACTGACACCTTAAACCACTCGATCACCTATCCATATTAAAAAGTTTTTAAAATTAACGTCGTTTTTGTTTTTTTAACCTACAACCATTAAAAGGTTTTGTTGTTTTATCTAAAAGATATTTTACTTTAAATTTTTTTTGTTTTAAATTTTTTAGAACATTATATCTACCTAAACCAGTACCATGTAAATAAACTTTTAATTTTTTAATTTTTTTTAATTGAAGATATTTATTAATTTTATAAACAATTAATTGAACATTATACGGTGTATTTTTTTTAAATCTTGTTTTTTTTAATGATTTCGTAGACCATTGTTTTAAAAGATTTCCATTATAAGTTGTTAAACTAATAATAGTATTTTTTAAACTGGCAGTAATATGTAAATTAGTTAAAATTAAAGGATTTTTTTGTTTTAAATTTTTTTTTATTTTATATTTATTTCTAAAATTATATTTAAATTTAGTTTTATTCATAGAATAATAATTTTATTTTTTTTTTTTTTTTTGTACCTTAAATGGACGTTTATTACGTGAAATACGTTTTTGAATAAAAATTTTTTTTAATTTTTTAGACGTTTTTGCATTCGTATGTGTACGTTGTCCTCTAACAGGTAATCCTTGACTTTGTCTAATTCCACGATTACTTTTAATTTCTACTAATTCATTTAATCTTTCAGTTTTAGATTTTTTTAAAAGTTGTTCAACTTTTAAATTTATATTAATATAATTAATAAGTCGATTTACGTGGTTGTTTTTAAGTTTATTAAGGGTGATTTGAGGATTAATTCCTATATTTTTACAAATTTTCTTAGATTGAAATTCATTAATACCATATAATATAGTTAATGAATATAAAATACTTTTTGAATCTGAAATTGTTTTATTAAAAATATATAACATAATAGATTTTATCTATATACCATATAAAATGATAGAAAAAAAAATAAATCCCATAACACCATCACAACGTCAAACATTTTTATTAAAAAAAAATAATTTAACTAAAATTTTCAAAATTAAATCTTTAACAAAAGGTTTTCAACGTGCTAATGGTAAGAATAATCAAGGTAAAATAACCGTAAGACATCGAGGTGGCGGACATAAACGTTTATATAGAAAAATTAATTTTAATAGATCCCAAAATATAGAAGGTTATGTTATTAAAATTTTATATGATCCAAACCGTTCTGCAAATATTGCATATATAAAAAATGATTTTAAATCTTATTTAATTTTAGCACCTGAGGGTTTAAAAATAAATCAATATATAAAAAGTTCATCTCAAGCTGAATTAAAAGTAGGTAATGCTTTACCGTTGCAAAATATACCTATAGGTAGTTTAATACATAATATTAGTTTATATCCAAAATCAAGAGGAAAATTAATAAGAAGTGCTGGAACATCAGCACAATTAATTCAGAAAATTAATAATAAATATGCTAGAATTCGTTTAAATTCTGGTGAATTAAAATTAATATTATTAACATGTTATGCAACATTAGGTGTAGTTTCTAATATTAATCATAAAAAAATAAAATTAGGTAAAGCTGGACGTTCACGTTGGTTAAATCGAAGACCTTCAGTACGTGGAGTAGCTAAAAATCCTGTTGACCATCCACATGGAGGTGGTGAAGGTAAAACAAGTGGTGGAAGACCTTCAGTAACACCTAAAGGTAAAATAACAAAAGGAAAACCTACACGTAAAAAAAATAAAAAAAAATTAATTATTCAATAAATTATGTCTAGAAGTAAATATAAAGGTCCTTTTTTTAAAGTTAATTTATTAAAAAAAAAACAATGGATGAAAATAATGAATAAAAATCTTACAATATTACCGGAATATAGTAATTATTCTGTTAGTGTTTATAATGGTAAAATTTTTATTAATTTAGAAATAAATGATAAAATGATTGGTTTTAAATTTGGTGAATTTATTAATACACGAAAAAAACATATATATAAAAAAAAAAAAAAATAATTTATGGGTCAAAAAATTATACCAATTAGTTTAAGATTACAAGAAAAAAAAAATTGGAGTTCAAAATGGATTGTTAATAATAATGAATATTCAAATTTATTACATTTTGATTTAGAAATTAAAAAATATTTTAATAATATTTTTAATTATAAAAATTTAAAATTAATAGATATAAATATAGTAAAAATATCAAATAATATTAATATATACGTTTATTTGCAAAAAAATGCAAAAAATTATCATAAATTACCTTATAATAAAATTATAAATAATTTAAATTTTTATTATCCTAATAATAATATTAAATTATTTATTAAAAATGTTCAATTTTTTGAGTTTTTTAAATTACGAAAAAATTTAAAAAAAATTTTTAATAAAATAAAAAAAAATAATAAAATTAATAAAAATGTTAAAAAAATGATTTATAATTTTAGTTATGCTTTTTATACTAAAAAAATTAATATTATAACTTTTTACATAAAACAAACATTAGAAAGAAAAAAAACACATAAAAAATTTATAAATAATATTGATAATATGCTTCAAGAATTTTTTAAAATGTTTTCTAATTTTGTTGGATATCGCTTACAATTTAAAGGTCGTTTAAATAAATCAAAACGAAAAAAAAAAATGGTTTTTCAAAAGGGAAAAATACCTTTAAATACATTAGAATATGATATTAAATATCATTTTAATGAATTTAAAACGCCATCTGGTATTTGTAGTATCAAATTATGGGTTTTTTTTAAACCTTTAAAAGAAACTTTAAATTCTAGATTTTTAAAAAAACAAATAAAATAAAAACTTAAATAAAAAAAATTTAATTATGTTATTTCCTAAAAAAACTAAATATAAAAAACAATTTAAAGGTAAACTTGTAGGTAAAACAACAAAAAGTAATAATATCGTTTACGGTAAATATGCTATTAAAGTTTTAGAAGAAACACGTTTAACTTCTAGACAGATAGAAGCAACACGTCGAATAATTATTCGAAAAATGAAAAGATTAGGGTTTTTATGGATTCGAATTTTTCCGGATACCCCTGTAACAGCAAAACCTACAGAAAACCGTATGGGTAAGGGTAAAGGTGCTGTTTCTTTTTGGGTAGCTAAAGTTAAAAAAGGTCAAATTTTATATGAGATTAGTGGTATTTCATTAGAAAATGCAAAAAAAGTTTTAAAAGCAGGTTCAAATAAATTACCTGTTAAAACAAAATTTATTTATAAATAAATACAATAAGGCTTATAGTTTAATTGGTTAGAGCATACCGCTCATAACGGTATAGTTGTAGGTTCAAGTCCTACTAGGCCTAATAAAAAAATTTATTTTAAATGCAAAAATTAAAAAAACAAAAAATTAATAATTTACTAACTTATCAACAATTTTTAAAAAATAATTATTTTAAAAAAAAACAATTTAAATTAAAAAATATTTTATTTAAGAATCAAATTTTATTTGATAATTTAAATTTAGAATCATATGTAATTGAATTTAATAATTATGAAAATCTTTATTTACCTTTTACTTTAATAAAAATAGATGAAATTTCAACAATTGATATGAAATATGAAAATGTTATTTTATTTAATTATGATTTAACTTATAATATATTATATCAATTTAATAAAATAATGTTTCAAATTATTTTAAAAAAAAAAAATAATTCAATAAAGGGTCGTCTATTAGGTGGAAATCGTAATAATAGGAAAATTTTTATTTCTATTTTAGGTTTTATTTTTTCAATGAAACCTATTAATTTAAATAATGCTTTAAATTATAAAAAAAAACATTATTTTAATAAATATAATAAAAAAGGATTTTATAAACAAAAAGTTAATTCTACCCGTTTAATTAATTGTTATAAATTAAGATATTTAAATTTTCAAGTAAATAATATTAATAATTTAAATATTTTTAAAAAATCAAAAAAAGAACTTTCAAGATTATCCTATATACAAACTATTATTAAAAATCAAAAAATATCAAATAATAATTTAAAATAAAAAGTATTCTTTCAAGAAAAATATATGTTGAAGAAATAAAATTTTAAAATAAAATTATGCCACAATTCGATCAATTTTCATTTTTTAATCAAGTTACATGGTTTTTATTTTTTTTTTTTAATTTTTATTTTTTTGTTACTTATTTTTTTTTACCTAAAATTTGTTATAATTTAAAATTTAGAAAAAAAAAAATAATTTTTGATAATAAAAAAAAAAATCAAATTAATTTTGAAAAAAATAATATTATTTTTTTTTTTAATAATTCATATAAAACTTTTTGTTCTAATTTTGAATTATTTATTAATAAAAAATTATCAATTTATAAAAAAAATCAAGAAATTAAAATACAAGAAACTCCAATTTTTAATACTTTATTAAAACAAAAAATTAATATTTTTTTAAATCAAAAATTTTTATTATTTAAAAAAATTTTTTAATAGTTAATTAATTTTTTAATTAACTTTAAAATAAGTGTATAGCTCAGTTGGTAGAGCACCGGACTTTTAATCCGATGGTCTTGGGTTCAAGTCCCAATACACTTATTGGGGATATATTTCAACTGGTAGAAAGTATGTTTTGCAAATATAAGGTTATCGGTTCGAATCCGATTATCTCCACATTTATTTTTATTATATAATTTTATGCAAAAAAAAATTAAAAAAAATATTAAACAACGTTATTTATTCAAAAATTTTGAAAAAAATAGATTAACATTAAAAATTCTTTCAAAAAATTTAAATATTGAAAAAGATCTTAGATGGAAATTGCAACAAAAATGGTTTTTTTTTCATCAAAATTCATCAATTACTAGAATTAAAAATTTATGTGTTTTAACGGGTCGTTCTAAAAGTATATACCGTTTATTTAAAATTTCTAGAATACAATTACGTAAATTAGCATCTAAAGGTTTTTTACCCGGTATTTCAAAATACAGTTGGTAATTTTTATTATGATTATTACAGATACTCTTTCAAATTTATTTTCAAAAATAAAAAATGGTTATTTAGCAAAAAAATCAAAAATAGTACAACAAAACTCAAAACAAAGTATAAATATTTTAAATATTTTAGTTAAAGAAGGTTTTATAAAAAGTTATAAAATAAATTCAAAAAATCGAATAGATATTTACTTAAAATATCGAAAAAATAAAGCAGTTATAACAGAAATAAAACGTTTATCAAAACCTGGAAAACGTTTATATATTGCTAATAAAGATTTATATAAAAAAAAAACAGGATTTTATATCCTTTCAACTTCAATAGGTATTTTAACAGATTTACAAGCTAAAAAATTAAATGTTGGTGGTGAATTAATCTGTAAAATTTCTTAACTTAAGATTAAAAAAAATTATGATTAAAATATTAAAAAAAAATAAAACAATAAAAAATAAAAATTTTTTTAAAAGCTCTTTAGGAAATATTCAACTTTTTTTTATAGATAAAACTTTTATTGTACCAACTGAAATAAAAATTTATAATAAAGATAAAATAATTTTTTTTGAAACTTCTTTAGGTTTATTATCTTTAAAAATTATTGATAATTTATTTTTTTTTATAAAAAAAAATAAATTATTAATAAATGTTAATATAAATAAAAATAAAAAAAGTATTTTAAATTTATATAATAAACTAATTAAAATAAAAATAAAAGGTGTTTCTCAAGGTTTTAAAATTAGTTTACTTTTAAAAGGAATTGGTTTTAAATCTTCTATTGAAAATAATAATTTAATTTTAAAATTAGGATTTAGTCACAATATTATAATACCTATTCCAAAAAATATTGAAATTATTAATCAATCAAATACCTTAATTTTTAGTAGTATAGATTTTATTTTTTTAAGTCAATTTGTACATTATATTAAAAATCATAAAAAACCTGAACCATATAAAGGTAAAGGTTTATTATTAAAAAATGAAAAAATTTTACAAAAGGAAGGTAAAAAAAGTAAAAAATAATTAAATATGATACAAAAAAAAAAAAATAATAATAATAATATTTTATTAAATTTATTATTTAAATCAAAGAATATGTATGGGGATTCATTAACTTATACAAATAAAGAAATATTACCTTTTATATATGGTAGTCGATATGATTACACAATAATTAATTTAAAAGATGTTTCATTTTTTTTAAAACGTGTTTTTAAATTAATAAAAAATATTATACAAAAAAATGAAAAAATTTTAATAATAGGAAATTCTGATGAAGTTCATTTTTTATTGAATACAGCTTTTATTAAAAAAAATAAAAATCTTATTTTTTTTAATAAAGAATGGATAAATGGTTTAATTACTAATAAAATTATGGATACAACATTTAATAAAGTAATTAATTATTTAATTAAAGAAAATGAAATAAAATTAGTTTTAATAATTAAAAGTTCAATTAAAGATACTTTTTTAAATCAAGAACTTTCTACTTTAAAAATTCCTACCATTTCATTAATTAATACAAATCAAACAATAAAAAATATAAATTATCCTATAATAACAAATTCTAAAAATATTCAATCAATATATACTTTAATGTATTTATTACGTAAAATATTTTAATAAAATATTATGAATAAATTAAAACCAAGAAATAAAATATGTTTTCAAAATAATAGAAACATTCATAAAAATTTAAACTTATTAAAATTAAAATCAAAAAAATGGAATTTATTTAAAAAAAAATTAAGATATAGAAAAGAAATTAAACCTGAAAAACGTAAAAAATTTTTTCAAAAAAGATTATTTGAAAAACAGCAATTTAGAAATTTTTATGGTTGTATTCATGAATATCAATTAAAAAATATATTTAAAAAATTATCAAAAAAAGATAATAAAATAAATATATTTAAAAAATTTGTTATATTATTAGAAAGTCGTTTAGATATAAATCTTGTAAGATTGAAATTAGTAAAAACAGTATTTCAAGCAAAACAGTTAATTAATCATAAAAAAATTAAAGTTAATAATAAAATTATAAATAAACCAAATTTTATATTACAAAAAGGTGATATTATTTATATTATTAAATAAATAAAAATATGCAAAAATTTCAAAAAAATTATCAAAAAAATAAAAAATTTAATAAACAATATTTTAATAATAAAAAAAATAAATATCCATATTTTTATAAAAAAAAAAATAAAAATTCTTATAAAAATAGTATTTATTACCTTTTAGGTGAAAAAAAACCATTAAAACCATTAACGACAGCATATTTACATAGAAATAAAAAAATAAAAACTGGTATTTTTTTTAAAGAACCTACGTTTAAAACTATTTTATATCCTTTCTATTTAAATTTAAAATTAATTAATGAATATTTAAAAAAAAAATAAAAATTTAAACCATTTAAATGGTTTAAGTATTAATAATAAAAGCATTAAGTGGATGCCTTGGCATTAATTTAATTTTTAGGACGTAAAAAATGCGAAAAGCTATATTAAATATTATATTATTTTGAAATATAGATTTCCTAAAGAAAACTATTTCTTTGTGAAATTTTAAAAAACAGTGAATTGAAATATCTAAGTAACTGTTAAAAAAATCAAACGAGATTCCGTGAGTAATGACGAATGAAAATGGAAATTAGGTTTATAAAAATAAAATTAATTATTTGAAAAATTTTGAAAAATTTACTTAAAAAGGTGAAAGTCCTGTAAAATAATTAATATTTTTATTATAGTAAAAAGAGGTATGTGTAATCTTTTTTGAATATTGGGGGACCACCCTCAAAACCTTTAAAAAATTAATGATCGATAGTGAACAAGTACTGTAAAGGAAAGGTGAAAAAGAACTTTTGAGTTTGAAATAATTCTGAAACTTAATGTTAATAATCAATTGAAACTTTTTTAAAAAGTGACAATGTACCTTTTGCATAATGGGCCAGCAAGTTTATTTTTATAGCAAGCTTAAATTAAAAATGTAGGCGTAGATAAATCAAGTTTTAAAAAGCTTTTTAGTTATATAAATAAGACCCGAAACTGAGTGATCTAACCATGAACAGATTGAAAAATAGGTAAAACTATTTGGAGGATCGAACTCACATATGTGGCAAAATATGGAGATGATTTGTGGTTAGGAGTGAAAGGCTAATCAAACTCAGAGATAGCTGGTTTTCCGCGAAATCTATTGAAGTAGAGCATTTAAAATCTTTTTTTGGGGTAGAGCACTCATTGAGCTAGGGGGCGTAAAAACTTACTGAATTCTTGGAAACTCCGAATACAAAAAAATGAAATTTAAATAGACAGACATTAGGCGCTAAGGTCTTTTGTCAAGAGGGAAACAGCCCAGATTGATCGCTAAGGTCTCTAAATAATATTCTAAGTGAAAAAGGAAGTGAAAAAATGATTACAACCAGTAGGTAGGCTTGGAAGCAGCCATCCTTTAAAGAAAGCGTAATAGCTCATTGGTCTAGTTTTTTTGCGCCTAAAATGTATCGAGACTTAAGAAATTTACCGAAGCGGCAAGTTTTATTTTATTAATAAAACGGTAGCGGAACATTCTGTATGTTAATAAAGATATATTGTGAAATATGTTGAAGATATCAGAAAAGAAAATGCTGGCATTAGTAACAAAAAATAACGAATATGAATCGTTATCACCGTAAATCCAAGGGTTTCTATGTTAAAATGTATTGCATAGAGTGAAACGGCCCCTAAGAAAGATTTGACGAAAGCAAATTTTGATGGGATAATTTTTAAATTAAATTTTTTTAAAAAAGTGACAAAAATTTTTAATTTTTCAGGAAATAGCTTTTTTAATTAAAAACCGTACCCTAAACCGACACAGGTGGATAGGTCGAGTAGACTAAGGTGAATGAGAGAACTATATTGAAGGAACTCGGCAAAATGACTTTGTAACTTCGGGATAAAAAGTACCTAATTATTTTATATAATTAGGTGTCACAAAATAGGGGGTTGCGACTGTTTAATAAAAACTTAGGACTCTGCTAAATGGTAACATGATGTATAGGGTCTGACACCTGCCCGGTGCTGGAAGATTAAAAGGAGATGTTTGCGCATTAAATGGAAGTCCCAGTAAACGGCGGCCGTAACTCTGACGGTCCTAAGGTAGCGAAATTCCTTGTCGGGTAAGTTCCGACCTGCATGAATGGTGTAACGACATCCCCGCTGTCTCCAATATAGACTCAGTGAATTTGAATTATCCGTGAAGATGCGGATTTTCTATAGTTAGACGGAAAGACCCCGTGAACCTTTACTACATCTTTATATTGTTATTTTATTTAATATGTGTAGTATAAGTGGTAATTGTTTAGACCTTTACGCTAGTAAATTGTTTAGATATCTTTGAAATACCACTCTTATTAAAATAAATAACTAATATTTTTAAAATAGACAGTGTATGGTTGGTAGTTTGACTGGGGCGGTCACCTCCTAAAGAGTAACGGAGGTGTACAAAGGTAAGCTCAAATTGGATAATAGTATCAATTGTAGAGCATAATGGTAAAAGCTTGCTTGACTGTAAGATAGACATATCAAACAGGGACGAAAGTCGGTCATAGTGATCCGATAATTCTTTGTGGAAAGATTATCGCTCAACGGATAAAAGGTACTCCGGGGATAACAGGCTGATGACTCCTAAGAGCTCCTATCGACGGAGTCGTTTGGCACCTCGATGTCGACTCATCACATCCTGGAGCTGAAGAAGGTTCCAAGGGTTCGGCTGTTCGCCGATTAAAGTGGTACGTGAGTTGGGTTTAGAACGTCGTGAGACAGTTTGGTTCCTATCTTCTATAGATATTTTGAAAAATGAAAGAATCTAACTCTAGTACGAGAGGACCGAGAAGGGTAAATCTCTGGTGTATCGGTTGTTGAAAGGCATCGCCGAGTAGCTAAATTTATTTTGGATAATTACTGAAAGCATCTAAGTAAGAAACCATTCTTAAAAATTTTTCATATAAAAACTGTAAAAGATGATTACATTGATAGGTTTTAAGTGTAAATATTGTAAAATATGTAGCTTAAAAATACTAAAAGTTTTATATTTTAAAATATAAATATTTCTTTGTAGCTCAACGGTAGAGCAAATGGCTGTTAACCATTAGGTTGTAGGTTCAAATCCTATCAAAGAAGTTTATATTTTAGGTCGAATAGCCAAGTCAGGTTTAAGGCAGTAGTTTGCTAAACTATCAGTTAATTTATTAACTCGTGGGTTCAAATCCCACTTCGACTTATTTTATTAATATAAAAATAGGATAGGATGATGTAGTTTAATGGTAGAGCGTGGGAATCATAATCCTAATGTTGTAGGTTCAAATCCTACCATCATTATTTTTTTAATAAAAATATATTATAACAAATATTGCCTTTAAACGGAAGGTAGCATAGTCTGGCTAATGCATCTGTTTTGGGAACAGAAGATCAAAGGTTCAAATCCTTTTCTTCCGAAAATATGCAATAAGATGAGATAGAGTAATAGGTTAACTTATCAGGCTCATAATCTGAAGATGTAGGTTCAAATCCTACTCTCATCATTTAATTATTCTAAAATTTATGATTCAAATTCAAACTAAATTAAAGGTAAATGATAATAGTGGTATTAAAATAGGCCAATGTATAAAAATATATAAAAAAAAAGTTGGTAAAATTGGTGATACAATTTTAATTTCTTCAAAAAAATTACGTTTAAATCAAAAAAAAAAAATTAAAATAGTTAAAGGAGATTTATTTAAAGCTTTAATTATTCATACAACATATCAAAAGAAAAGTACAATAGGTAATTTAATAAAATTTGATAAAAATTGTATAATTATTTTAAATAATCAAAATAAACCTTTAGGTACACGTATTTTTGGTCCAATTACTTCTGAATTTAGAAAACAAAAAAATTTCAAAATATTATCATTAGCTTCAAATATTTTATAAAAATCTATGGAAAAAAATTTACAAAATCATTATCAAAATGTTACTATATACGATCTTTTAACAAAATTAAATTTTAAAAATATATTTGAAATTCCTAAAATCACTAAAATTTGTTTAAATATTGGTTTTAAAGATGCAAATATTGAAAAAAAAAAATTAATTAATATAATATTACTTTTAAAATTAATAACAAATCAAAAACCTATAATAACTAAATCAAAAAAAAACAATATTTTTTTAAAAATTAAAAAAAATTCAATAATAGGTTGTAAAATAACTTTAAGAAAAAAAAAAATTTTTAATTTTTTAGAAAAATTTTTAATTTTTGTTTTACATAATATTACTAAAATAAATTTTAATTTTAAAAATAAAAATATTTTAAATTTTCAAATTCAAAATATTTTATATTTTTTTGAATTAAAAACGGAATTTTTAAAATTTAAAAATATTCCACCAATTGATGTATCCATTCATACAAATGCTAGAAATTCTAATGAATTATTTTTATTATTAAATTCACTTTTTATTATTAAAAAATAATTTATTGCAAAAATAGCTCAATGGTAGAGTATAACCTTGCCAAGGTTAATGTTGAGGGTTCGAATCCCTTTTTTTGCTTTTTATATTAAATTAAAAAATGGACCCAAAGGCAGTATTTGGTATTTCCATATTTTTAATTAATAGGGAATAATAATAGAATTGACATTTATTTGTGATTATAGATTAATTGGTAAATCCTTTATCTTCCAAGTAAATATTGTGGGTTCGAGTCCCACTAATCACAATTAATTTTAATATAGGAGAAATGGCTGAGTGGTTAAAAGCGGCAGACTGTAAATTTGTTGAAGTAATTTCTACGTAGGTTCAAATCCTACTTTCTCCATTTTTCAGTATATATATATATTTAAAGAATAATTATACATTAAAAAATAAAAAATTATCTATTCTTTAAGATAATATAAGATAAAAATTAATATAAGAATGTTATATTATTAAATTTTTAAATATTTTGTTATTTTAAAAATTAATATTAAATAATTAATATAAAAGTTAAATAGAGTTTGATCCTGGCTCAGAATAAATGCTATCGGTATGCTTAACACATGCAAGTCGAATGTTTTAAAAACATGGCGAACGGGTGAGTAACACGTGAATAATCTACCTTTTAATTCAGAATAATTATTTTTATAAAAATACTGAATAAATAAATTAAAGTTTTAAAAACGTTAAAAGATGAGTTTGCGCAAGATTATGGTAGTTGGTAGTTTAATAGACTACCAAGCCTATTATCTTTAGCTGGTTTGAAAGAATGATCAGCCACATTGGGACTGAGACACGGCCCAAACTTTTTTAAAGGCAGCAGTGGGGAATTTTGGACAATGAGCGAAAGCTTGATCCAGCAATACCGAGTGAGTGATGACGGCTAATTAGGTTGTAAAGCTCTTTCATTAAGGAGGAAAATGACAGTACTTAAAAAAGAAGTTCCGGCTAATACCCGTGCCAGCAGCCGCGGTAATACGGGAGGAGCGAGCATTATTCGGAATGATTAGGCGTAAAGGGTTTGTAGGTGGTTTTTTAAGTTGAAAGAAACAAATTAAAGCTCAACTTTATACATTTTTTCAAAACTGATAAACTGGAGTATAAATAGAGGATAATGGAATTTCTATTGGAGTGATAAAATACGTTGATAATAGAAGGAAGACCTATGGCGAAGGCAATTATCTGGGTATATACTGACACTGAGAAACGAAAGCTTGGGTAGTGAACGGGATTAGAGACCCCGGTAGTCCATGCTGTAAACGATGAGTGCTAATATTTAGAATTTTTAGATATAACAGCTAACGC